TATTCTCCTCTCCGCTGAAGAAGACTGGAGTTTCGTGGAAAAAGCCCTTTATCGGATTTGAACCGATGACTTACGCCTTACCATGGCGTTACTCTACCACTGAGTTAAAAGGGCTTTAAAAAAAAAATGAATTAGCAATTTTCCATCATGAGTTTACTGCATGTATATATGTACATATATTACATACATAGATAGATGTATGCATAGGAATTCATTCAGGAACAAGAAATTGGATTTACTTAACAAAAGAAGTGAAGTCAGAAGTAAAGTCTAGGGAAAAATGCCTTTTTTGAGAAATACCAATATAGTGAATTGTTTCAAGACCGATGTCACTTTTTGTCTTGTATTTGCTTTTATTTTACCGATCCATCAGAACAAGATTTATTTGATTGATACATGTACCAATCCGATATAGATTTACGAAATTGGATTGTAGCATGTCTCATCTGAACAAATCAATTAGTGCAAATTGAATAAATGAAACTTTTACCCTTTTCTGTTAGACCAATTACTACTTGAACTAAAACTAAATCACACTAATTGAACTAAAAGAACACTATACTTCTCTGGTTTATGCTTCATTATATGAAATTGAATTCATTTTGAATTCAATATTTGAAATTCAATTTCATATTTAAATAAAAAAATATATATATATAAATGGGATAATGGGACACTTATGAACAAAAAATTGATAAAATCATTATATAGAATCGTGAAAGTAGGAAAGGTCTTTCGGATCTAATCATACCATTACGTCATTACATTATTCATATTTATTTTATATTGTATTGACAATTCCGAAAAACGGATCATACTATGATCATAGTCTGGTGGTGGTCGGGCGGGTATGCCCCTATCGTCTAGCGGTTCAGGACATCTCTCTTTCAAGGAGGCAGCGGGGATTCGACTTCCCCTGGGGGTAGGGTACTGCGAAAGTCAATTGATCGTGGATTATCAATTATCAATAAACCCATATCCATATCATCCCATATCCATATCATATATATATATATATATATATATATATATATATAATATATATATATATATATATATATATATATATCATCCCAATATCATATCATATAATAATATATGTATATATGATATGGATTCTTCCTGGGTCGATGCCCGAGCGGTTAATGGGGACGGACTGTAAATTCGTTGACAATATGTCTACGCTGGTTCAAATCCAGCTCGGCCCAAAAATTCGCCGCTTTCTTTTGAGTATGATATAACCAATTTATTTTACAGAAATGCCCAATATGGAAGAATAAAGAAAAGAGTCCCATTTTTGTTTTTCTCATTGAAAGGTTGATAATCCATCTTGTAGCAATAAAAAAAAGAATCACAGGATTGCTAGTTAAACCGCGTTATTCTTACTATATCGCTAGATAGAGTATAGTCCATATCTATTCTATGTGGATATCCGTATATCATTCGTGTCTATGTTACAACACAGCAAATAGAATGCTCTTACGATCCACAAGAATATGTATGCTGTACATCCCGCTGGGATTGTAGTTCAATCGGTCAGAGCACCGCCCCCTCTACTTTTATACTATACTCGGACTCGGACATATATTTATCATACTTCATCGTAATCAAAAAAGATTAGATTATCACAAAAAACTTAGATTAAAGTTTAACGCGTCATTTTTTCTATTGCACTTCTACTGCTTGGGTCTATAGCCAATGGAATACTGGTCATATGATATCTCATCATTAATTGTATCAGTCTAAGGAAAGAAAGATATTGTATAAGGAAGAGGGCCGTTGTTTATAGAAAGAGTGGAAATGATAAATTCAGTGGGATTCTTTATCGGATCAGGAATCCTATTTTTGACTTGGTATGGATAAAAGATCTTCCTATGTTATACTATTCAATTCTCGACGATGAATTGATTTGATAGATTAGATATTGTTATTCATAACATTGATCCGATTCAGTATCATTAGGATGCAATTCATCCCATTTAATTTACAGCAGTCAAGTCCAATTTTTCATCTCTATGGGATTAGATCCCGAGTTATTGCGAAGAAAAAAACAATAAGATTATGGAAGTCAATATTCTCGCATTTATTGCTACTGCACTGTTCATTCTAGTTCCTACTGCTTTTTTACTTATCATCTACGTAAAAACAGTCAGTCAAAATAATTAAGTTGACTGATACTTTTACTTCTTATCAATGATTGAAGAAAAGAAAGGGATTTAAACTCCAAGTCTTAAATGAAATGATCGGACTGGAATCGACACTATCTGAGATAGTGTGGTAGAAAGATTTATATAGTTTAAATCTTTCTACCACACTATCTAGTATTGTAGACTATCCATTATTATATAAATTTGTATACAGATATAGGCTCGATAACATAGATCAATTTCCAATACGCCTGTACACATTTTTTATGTAAATAAATGTATAAATATAAATAAAGTCAAATAGCACTCTAAGTCTATTTATATTTTTTTTTTTATTTTCGTCGCTACACTACAGGCATTTGTATGAATTTTGATCAATCCAAAATAAATAATAATTTAATTGAAGGTCAACTGTTCTATTCTCTAGGTTTCTTATAATTTTTAATAAGGATCCCCAGATAGATCAAAACAATCAATGTAGGAAGAAAAGTGTGGGCATATTTTATATTATAGAAAACGAAACCAAGGAATCCTTTTTTTTTTATCATTCCCAAGAAGTCATTGATTGAGCTATAAACAGATGATCCATGAAGTTCTATGGTAACTTCGTCGGATCTGGAAAAGGGGTAGTAGATTCGCCGATTTGTCATGCTTAAACATGACATTAGATGAGTCGATAAAGCCTAAATAAATCAAATTTCTAGAAGTCTAAAATGTTAAATGTATGATATGTAGATCGCTCAACGCAAGCAAGATTTTTTATGCGTAGGACCTGTTTTGACAACCACTAGGAGCTTGCAGTAGAAAGTATGTATCGCTGTAATAGCAGAACAACTTTCTCTTGGAACAGTCAAAATGTAAAAGTAAAAAGAAAGAAGGAAAAAAGAAAGGTTGCTTGTTTTTTATTGTAATATCCGTAATTCTGGTCAGAACCGGTTCAACAAATCCAAATAGAATAGGAAGAACTTGGCTGAAAAAAAAAATCTTATCTCCTATCATAGGCATTCCGTTGATTTGAGTTTCGAAATACAATTATGGTAATCATTCATTGTTTGCTCAAATGGTTATTATTCATTAGTATATTTTCTTATTCATATTTTACTGTATTACAGCAGAATTTTAAAACAGAGGCATTTTTATTTTAAACAGTTCGTAAAACAATCAATTAAACAATTGATACAATTTGATTACTAAATTAATAGTACCTCTAAAGTCCACTCCTCCCCCATACTACGAGTGAAAGGGAAAATGTAAAGACTACCATTAAAGCAGCCCAAGCGAGACTTACTATATCCATGTGAATTATGTCTCCTATCCTTATGAAATGAAAGAATTATTCCATTATTGATCACTAATCATAGTGGAATCAATGGTGCAGAGTCAAAATGGAATTATGACTTAAGGCTATTGATGAAGCAATCCAATCAATCCATTCGTAACAAGTTCCTATATTATGGTATTTCTGGTAGAATCGGTAAAGATTAGGGACAAATGCGATATAGATGCTTTGGCAATATCAAGCGAATGTTCCTATCCTAATAAAACGTGTAGGAATAGTAAGACTCACTGTTTGTTGACTTTCTTTCATAAACAAAAAGGCATACATATACATAAAAATATACCACCAAGGTAGATAATTATCTATTCCATACCTATATTCTCTTTAAGCCTTACAGTTTCTCTTTCTGTGAAAGAATTGGAAATGCCATGCAATATTACATTTTTGAATCTCCTAAAAGAAAAATTTTTGAACCTTTATTCTATCTCTATAAGGGCCAATCAATATGGATTGATTTGATTTGATTGAGCACTAAGAATTTCTTGTGAGTCTGGATGGTACAAGAGTCAATCTATATGGATTGATTTGATTTGATTGAGCACTAAGAATTTCTTGTGAGTCTGGAGACAAAGTCTCTTTATTCAATTCATTCCTTAACTTTTTAACTACCTTAGTAGTGTAGAGTAAGTAATTAAATTAGGAAAATTGGATAGTCTTTCCTATCATCTATTTTGAATCCTAGAAGCAAAAAAAAATAGAGAGTCCTTTTTGACTCTTTGACTACTAAACTAAGATAAGATTTTCGTATCTTCAGTATTGACAAGGCCTAGGGCTTTACCTCTGTTTCTGTTGGGGAAGAATTCGTCGGTTGGTGTTTAGATCAGCAGGATAAGAAATCTCGAGTTTTTTGTTGATCAGGCGACACCCAGATTTGAACTGGGGATAAAGGATTTGCAGTCCCCTGCCTTACCACTTGGCCATGCCGCCAAAACAATAAAAAATGGATAGAAATTTTTATTATACTTTTTCCTAAATTTTTCCTAATTTTTGGGAGGATTTCTGAGCCATTTCTTCTATTTCTTCTATTTGATTTTGATCCCGAATTCCGTTGCACTTATCCTTTTCTAAAGAAAAATTCCTCTTTTTTATTGGATCTAGTTGAGATCGTTTTCTTCAACTAATTGTATCTTCATACATATTTATATCATTTAGAAACTTTCCTTTCTTTTCAAAAAAAAAAAGGTCAAAAGGGGAAAAAGTGGATTTATGACTAAAAAATTCAGGGCAAATTGAACCATTAACTATTAATTTAATGAATTTTGAATTAATGAACGATTTTTTGAAATTTCAAATTGTATTTCCTTAATTTAATGACAAAAAAAAAGAAAATCAAATTGATTTACTACTAATCAGTATATTCAATATATATAAGTATCAATATAAATAATCAAAATATTATAAAAAAAACTAAACATAAATAAATAAATAAAAATATAAATATATAATAAAAATAAAAAAAAATATATATATCATATATGATTTATCTACTAATCAGTATCAATATATATAAGTATCAATATAAATAATCAATCTTTTTTTTTTTGATTTTCGATTATAACAACAATTTTGTATATATGTGAATATATGTAAATGTAAACCCCAAAACAGAAACAGAAATTGTTAACAGATGCTGAGTCAGGTATCTTCTCTATGTATTTCTATAGAGAATAGAATGGTCGTGCTTTAATTTTTCATTGAATAGAAAAGAGCAATTATGATATGGCACGACTGTGTTGCCCAAATGGAACTATGATAAAAGATGAAATATACAGATAGCTAGATAACTATATTGGCATGTACTTAATAAATACAACTCACTCCTATTATATTATATGATTCACTTCTAAAAAAAACAAATTCTGCTATAAAAAAAAAAAAAAAGATCCGCTAATCATTTGTTGAGTTGAGTATGAAGTGTTAAAATAAAAGTCAACTCTATACTGCTCCTGATTATTCTGTCTTTGTCTCATTCCTGGAGAGTCGATTAAATCCCCAATCCACTTTTTTGTACTCAATCTAATCGTAATATCATAAATAATAAGTAGAAATTGGATCAATTTTGATAGTCTATACAAGACTCCATAAGTCAAGTCTACTAAGTGGCATAATTTTTTCCAAGAATTTATCAATTTTTTTTTTTCCATTTGTATCTTTCGCAAATTCGATTCGAATTTGCGCCGAAAATTCTCTTTGTTTTATTCACCCTCTCATTCTCATCTCCATTCATACGTATGAAATACATATATGGTATGGAGTTATCTAAATATGTTATAAGAGTAACATATATGGTATGGAGTTATCTAAAATTTTATGTAATTCAGTAAACAGAATATATATTCCATCAGTTGTTAGATCGATCCATATGGATCGATGAAAAGGTGAGCCAATAATGAATGGGATTTTTCAATAAACAGGAAACTTAAGATTAAAATGCTCCGGGATGGAAATGAGGGGATGTTCACAATACCTGGATTTAGTCAGATTCAATTTAAGGGATTTTGTAGGTTTATTAATCAGGGCTTAATGGAAGAATTTAATAAGTTTCCAAAAATTGAAGATACAGATCAAGAAATGGAATTTCAATTATTTGTGGAAACATATCAATTGGCAGAACCCTTGATAAAAGAAAGAGATGCTGTGTATGAATCACTCACATATTCTTCTGAATTATATGTACTTGCGGGATTAATTTGGAAAACCGATAGAGATATGAAAGAACAAACGGTATTTATTGGAAACATTCCTCTAATGAATTCCCTGGGAACCTTTATAGTAAATGGAATTTACAGAATTGTGATTAATCAAATATTGCAAAGTCCCGGTATTTACTACCGTTCAGAATTGGACCATAACGGAATTTCTGTCTATACCAGCACCATAATATCAGATTGGGGAGGAAGATCAGAATTAGAAATTGATAGAAAAGCAAGGATATGGGCCCGTGTGAGTAGGAAACAAAAAATATCTATTCTAGTTCTATCATCAGCTATGGGTTTAAATCTAAAAGAAATTCTGGATAATGTTTGTTACCCTGAAATTTTCTTGTCTTTCCCGAATGATAAGGAAAAAAAAAAAATCGGATCAAAGGAAAATGCCATTCTAGAGTTTTATCAACAATTTGCTTGTGTAGGTGGGGATCCGGTATTTTCTGAGTCCTTGTGTAAGGAATTACAAAAGAAATTTTTTCAACAAAGATGTGAATTAGGAAGAATTGGTCGGCAAAATATCAACCGGAGATTGAATCTTGATATACCTCAGAATAATACATTTTTGTTACCGCGAGATGTATTGGCTGCTGCGGATCATTTGATCGGAATGAAATTTGGAATGGGTACACTTGACGATATGAATCACTTGAAAAATAAACGTATTCGTTCTGTAGCAGATCTGTTGCAGGATCAATTCGGATTGGCTCTTGCTCGTTTAGAAAATGCGGTTCGGGGGACTATATCTGGAGCAATCAGGCATAAATTGATACCAACTCCTCAAAATTTGGTAACTTCAACTTCATTAACAACCACTTATGAATCATTTTTTGGCCTACACCCTTTATCTCAAGTTTTGGATCGAACTAATCCATTGACACAAATTGTTCATGGGCGCAAATTGAGTTATTTAGGTCCTGGAGGGTTGACAGGGCGAACTGCTAGTTTTCGTATACGAGATATCCATCCTAGTCACTATGGACGTATTTGCCCAATCGACACCTCCGAAGGAATCAATGTTGGACTTATTGGATCCTTAGCTATTCATGTGAGGATTGGTCATTGGGGATCCATAGAGAGTCCATTTTATGAAATATTTGAAAGATCAAAAGAAAAAGAGGCGCGGATGGTTTATTTATCACCAAGTGGAGATGAATATTATATGGTAGCGGCAGGAAATTCTTTGGCCTTGAGTCGGGGTATTCAGGAAGAACAGGTTGTTCCAGCTCGATACCGTCAAGAATTCCTGATTATTGCATGGGAGCAGGTTCATCTTCGAAGCATTTTTCCCTTCCAATATTTTTCTATT